CATTATATAAGGTATGACTATGAAAAGAGGAAGAAGCCGAGCTACAAGAAAAATTCCTGCTGCTACCATAGTAGCAGCGTGTATAAGAGCCGAAATAGGAGTGGGTCCTTCCATAGCATCAGGTAACCATACGTGAAGGGGGAATTGTGCGGATTTAGCAACTGCACCGACGAATAATAAAGAAGCACACAAGGTAGCAAATAAAGAATTGACCCCATTATTCTGGATTAAGTTATTAGTTATTTCAAGCAAATACCGAAATTCTAAACTACCTGTTATCCAATAAAAACCTAAGATTCCTAACAATAAACCAAAATCCCCTACACGATTAGTTACAAAAGCTTTTTGACAAGCACTTGCTGCAATTGGTCGTGTGAACCAAAAACCTATTAATAAATAAGAACACATTCCCACAAGTTCCCAAAAAATATAAATTTGTATCAAATTTGAACTAGTAACTAATCCCAGCATAGAAGTATTAAAAAAACTCATATAAGCAAAAAATCTCAAATATCCTTGATCGTGATACATATACTTGTCACTATAAATAAGAACCATGATTCCAACAGTAGTAATTAGTATTGACATAATAGAAGTAAGTGGATCGATCAAGTATCCAAACTCTAAGGAAAAATCATTATTGATGGTCCAAGACCATAGATATTGATAGATAAAACTTCCATTTATTTGTTGAATAGACAGATTGGCTGAAAACACCATAGCTATACTTAAGAGTAAAACACTAGGAAAAGCCCACATGCGACGAATATTTTTTGTTGCTGTCGGAATAAGTAGAAGTCCAAATCCTATTGACATAGTAACTGGAAGTGGAAGAAAAGGTATTATCCACGCATATTGATATGTATGTTCCATAAGAAAAGAACCTCTTTTTTCTTATAATTACAAATTGTTCTCGATTCACCAATTCTTATCTTTTTTATCCTTTTAGAAAGGATAAATAATAAAAGAAATCAACAAAAAAAATATCTGAAAAAAAAAAGTCAAATATTGGGATTCTTAATTATTCTGATTTTTTTTCTCTCGTTTCATTTATATATGTGATGTGTGATGTGCGCGCATACGTATATGTGATATATATATCACATATACATGTATATATAAATATATTTGTATTATATATATTTATATGTTAAAGTAAAAAAACAATGTATATTAAAAAGAGTATATTAAAAAAATTATCCACATACACGAAATAAGTATAGATAATAACTAAAAAGAACGATCTATTTTGAAGAATACATGTCTTTCACATACAACGATAAAAGGAGGAACCCCCCTTTTTTGA